GCTAGCGTAGCTTAATCAAAGCATAATACTGAAGATATTAAGATGGGCCCTAGAAAGCTCCGCAAGCACAAAAGTTTGGTCCTGACTTTACTAACAACTATGGCTATATTTACACATGCAAGTATCCGCACCCCCGTGAGAATGCCCTAACAGTTTCCCGCCAGGAAACAAGGAGCGGGTATCAGGCACGCACCAAACCGCAGCCCAAGACGCCTTGCTTAGCCACACCCTCAAGGGAATTCAGCAGTGACAAACATTGAGCTATAAGTGAAAACTTGACTCAGTTAAAGCCCCTAGGGCCGGTAAACCTCGTGCCAGCCACCGCGGTTATACGAGAGGCCCAAGTTGTTAGGCATCGGCGTAAAGGGTGGTTAAGGCAAACATACAAACTAAAGCCGAACATCTTCCAAGCCGTCATACGCACACGAAGACAAGAAGCCCAATAACGAAAGTGGCTCTAACCTGCCTGAACCCACGAAAGCTATGATACAAACTGGGATTAGATACCCCACTATGCCTAGCCCTAAACATTGACAGTGAATTCACCAACTGTTCGCCCGGGAACTACGAGCACCAGCTTAAAACCCAAAGGACTTGGCGGTGCTTTAGACCCACCTAGAGGAGCCTGTTCTATAACCGATACCCCCCGTTAAACCTCACCCTTCCTTGTTTTCCCCGCCTATATACCGCCGCCGTCAGCTTACCCCATGAGGGACCCACAGTAAGCATAATCAGCAAAGCCCAAAACGTCAGGTCGAGGTGTAGCGCATGGAAGGGGAAGAAATGGGCTACATTCCCTTCAACAGGGAACTACGAATGGCATTTTGAAATACATGCCTAAAGGAGGATTTAGCAGTAAGTAAAAAATAGAGTGTTTTACTGAAACCGGCCCTGAAGCACGCACATACCGCCCGTCACTCTCCCCAAGCAACTCATTCCACCATATTTTAATACCTCTAAACTGCAAAGGGGAGGCAAGTCGTAACATGGTAAGTGTACCAGAAGGTGCACTTGGATAAATCAGAGCATGGCTAAGAAAGAAAAGCATCTCCCTTACACTGAGAAGTCATCCGTGCAAATCGGATTGCCCTGACGCCCAATAGCTAGCCCCATAAACCAAAACCAACCTTAAACTATGTATACCCCCAAAAGCACTTAAACTTCCAAATTAAATCATTCTACCCACCCAGTATAGGCGATAGAAAAGAAAATCAGGCGCTATAGAAACAGTACCGCAAGGGAACGCTGAAAAAGAAGTGAAAAAACCCAGTAAAGCACAAAAAAGCAGAGACAAAACCTCGTACCTTTTGCATCATGATTTAGCAAGCATCTACCCCGCAAAGCGCACTTTAGTCGGAGACCCCGAAACTAGACGAGCTACTCCAAGACAGCCTATAATAGGGCGCACCCTTCTCTGTGGCAAAAGAGTGGGAAGAGCTTTGAGTAGAGGCGATAAACCTACCGAGCCTAGTTATAGCTGGTTGCCTGGGAATTGAATATAAGTTCAGCCTTTTGACTTCTTACCTCAACAAACCTAAATAAACCTGACAGATTTAAAGAAGCCAAAAGAGTTAGACAAAGGGGGTACAGCTCCTTTGTTACAAGATACAACTTTGACAGAAGGGTAAAGATCATAATTAAACCAAGGCACATGTTCTGGTGGGCCTAAAAGCAGCCATCCACATTGATAGCGTTAAAGCTCGAACATACCTAATCCCATTAATAATGTTAATTACATCTCACCCCTCCAAGCCTACCAGGCCCTTCCATGCAACCATGGAAGCGACAATGCTAATATCAGTAATAAGAGGGTCAGACCCTCTCCTTGCACAAGTGTAGATCGGAACGAACCCCCACCGAACATTAACGGGCCCATAACAAGAGGGCAGTGTAACACTAAAAAGATAACTAGAAAAACCTCCACACCAAAACCGTTAACCTCACACTAGTGTGCCTACAAGGAAAGACTAAAAGAAAGAGAAGGAACTCGGCAAACACCAAGCCTCGCCTGTTTACCAAAAACATCGCCTCTTGTAAGTAACAAATAAGAGGTCCCGCCTGCCCTGTGACTATATGTTTAACGGCCGCGGTATTTTGACCGTGCGAAGGTAGCGCAATCACTTGTCCTTTAAATGAGGACCTGTATGAATGGCACGACGAGGGCTTAGCTGTCTCCTCTTTCAAGTCAATGAAATTGATCTCCCCGTGCAGAAGCGGGGATACAACCATAAGACGAGAAGACCCTGTGGAGCTTTAGACACCAAAACAGACCATGTTAAAGACCCCGAAACAAAGGTTTAAACTTAATGACCCCTGCCTTGATGTCTTCGGTTGGGGTGACCGAGGAGAAGAACACAACCTCCATGCGGAATAGAAGTACTACTTCCACAATCATGAACCACCGTTCTAATTACCAGAACCTCTGACCCTACGATCCGGCAACGCCGATTAACGAACCAAGTTACCCCAGGGATAACAGCGCAATCCCCTTTTAGAGCCCCTATCAACAAGGGGGTTTACGACCTCGATGTTGGATCAGGACATCCTAATGGCGCAGCAGCTATTAAGGGTTCGTTTGTTCAACGATTAAAGTCCTACGTGATCTGAGTTCAGACCGGAGCAATCCAGGTCGGTTTCTATCTATGATATGATCTTTTCTAGTACGAAAGGACCGAAAAGAAGAGGCCCATGCTAAAAGCACGCCTTACCCCCACCTAATGAAACCATCTAAAATAGGTAAGAGGGCATACCCCTCAGCCATAAATAATGGCACGTTGGGGTGGCAGAGCTCGGTAATTGCAAAAGGCCTAAGCCCTTTCTACAGAGGATCAAATCCTCTCCCCAACTATGATTCATACATTAATAACACATGTTCTCAATCCCCTTACCTTCATTGTTCCAGTTCTCCTAGCCGTCGCATTTTTAACATTAATTGAACGCAAAGTCTTAGGATATATACAACTGCGAAAAGGCCCAAATATTGTAGGCCCCTACGGTCTACTACAACCAATCGCAGACGGACTTAAACTATTTATCAAGGAACCAGTTCGTCCTTCTACCTCCTCCCCAATTTTATTCATCCTAGCCCCCATACTCGCTCTCACACTAGCGATGCTACTTTGAGCCCCCATACCCATACCCCATCCCACCCTGGACCTCAACCTCGGAATTCTTTTCGTCCTCGCACTCTCAAGTCTCGCAGTGTACTCCATTTTAGGATCCGGATGAGCATCAAATTCAAAATACGCCCTAGTAGGAGCTCTACGAGCTGTTGCACAAACCATCTCTTATGAAGTCAGCCTAGGACTAATCCTGCTCAGCATTATCATCTTCACAGGAGGCTTTACCCTGCAAATATTTAACATCGCCCAAGAAGCTATTTGACTAGTAATACCAACCTGACCCCTGGCCGCCATATGGTTCATCTCAACCCTAGCAGAGACCAATCGGGCCCCCTTCGACCTTACTGAAGGTGAATCCGAATTAGTTTCCGGCTTCAACGTGGAATACGCAGGAGGACCATTTGCCCTATTTTTCCTAGCAGAGTACGCGAATATCCTACTAATAAATACACTTACCGCAATCCTATTCTTTGGAGCCTCACACACCCCGTCCTTCCCCGAACTAACCACCATTAACCTCATAACAAAAGCAGCCCTCCTCTCAATAGTTTTCTTATGAGTACGAGCTTCATACCCACGTTTCCGGTATGACCAACTTATACACCTTATCTGAAAAAACTTTCTACCTCTTACCCTAGCCCTCATCATCTGACACCTTGCACTACCAATCGCACTAGCCGCGGTCCCGCCTCACCTTTAACCAAGGAATTGTGCCTGAATTAAAGGGTCACTTTGATAGAGTGAACTATGAAGGTTAAAGCCCTTCCAATTCTTAGAGAGAGGGGACTCGAACCCCACCTGAAGAGATCAAAACTCTTAGTGCTTCCACTACACTACCCCCTAGTAAAGTCAGCTAAGTAAGCTCTTGGACCCATACCCCAAGCATGTTGGTTAAAATCCTTCCTCTACTAATGAGCCCTTACATCTTAACCACCCTACTATTTAATTTAGGCCTAGGTACTATAATTACATTCTCGAGCTCTCACTGACTCCTAGCCTGAATAGGACTTGAAATCAATACCCTCGCTATTATCCCCTTAATAGCCCAACACCACCACCCGCGAGCGATTGAAGCAACAACTAAGTATTTCCTAACTCAAGCCACCGCCACTGCCATACTACTCTTTGCAAGCATCACTAACGCCTGACTGACCGGCCAATGAGAAATCCAACAAATATACCACCCCCTTCCGACTACCATAGCCACCCTTGCATTAGCCCTTAAAATTGGGTTAGCCCCTATGCACCTTTGACTACCAGAAGTACTCCAAGGACTAAATTTGACTACCGGCCTTATTCTCTCAACCTGACAGAAACTCGCACCTTTCGCCCTACTCCTCCAAATCCAGCCAACCAACTCTCCACTTCTTATTATCCTGGGCATTATATCCACAGTAATTGGAGGCTGAGGAGGGCTGAACCAAACCCAACTACGCAAAATCCTAGCATACTCCTCAATCGCGCACCTTGGATGAATAATCTTGATCCTACAATTTTCCCCTTCTCTAACCTTAATAACCCTACTCACTTACTTCCTAATGACTTTCTCAACATTCCTTGTTTTCAAACTAAATGAAACAACCACCATCAACTCACTTGCCACCGCATGAGCGAAGACACCCATTCTTGCTGCCATCACTCCACTCATCCTCCTATCCCTAGGAGGATTACCCCCTCTAACCGGATTTATGCCTAAGTGGCTTATTCTAGACGAGTTAGCCAAGCAAGGACTGGCCCCTACCGCTACGCTAGCAGCACTCACTGCCCTCCTTAGCCTGTATTTTTACCTACGCCTGTCATACGCAGCAACCCTTACAATAGCCCCTAATAACCCAACAGGAACAACACCATGACGCCTTCCCTCAACACAATCAACTCTTCCCCTAGCAATCTCAACTACCGCTACCCTAACACTGCTTCCTCTAGCCCCAACAATCACTACTCTACTAGCCCACTAGAAATTTAGGTTAAACAAAAGACCAAGAGCCTTCAAAGCCCTTAGCGGGAGTGAGAATCTTCCAATTTCTGTTAAGACTTGCGAGACACTACCTCACATCGCCTGTATGCAAAACAGACACTTTAATTAAGCTAAAGCCTTACTAGGTGAACGGGCCTCGATCCCGCAAAATCTTAGTTAACAGCTAAGCGCTCAAACCAGAGAGCATCCACCTACCTTTCCCCGCCTGCCAAGTTTACAAAGGCGGGGAAAGCCCCGGCAGACATTACTCTGCTCCTTCGGATTTGCAATCCGACATGCTAAGCACCTCGGAGCTTGGTAAGAAGAGGGCTCAAACCTCTGTCTATGGGGCTACAACCCACCACTTACTCAGCCATCCTACCTGTGGCAATCACACGATGATTTTTCTCAACTAACCACAAAGACATTGGCACTCTTTATTTAGTATTTGGTGCCTGAGCCGGAATAGTAGGAACAGCACTTAGCCTCCTAATTCGAGCCGAACTTAGCCAACCCGGGAGCCTCCTTGGAGACGACCAAATTTACAATGTCATCGTTACAGCACATGCCTTTGTAATAATTTTCTTTATAGTAATACCAATCATGATTGGGGGATTTGGAAACTGACTAGTACCACTAATAATTGGGGCTCCCGATATAGCCTTCCCCCGTATAAATAATATAAGCTTTTGACTCCTTCCCCCATCTTTCCTACTTCTGCTTGCCTCTTCAGGCGTAGAAGCCGGTGCCGGAACAGGATGAACAGTCTACCCACCCCTCGCAGGTAACCTAGCTCACGCAGGGGCCTCCGTCGACCTAACTATCTTCTCCCTCCACCTTGCAGGGGTTTCTTCCATCTTAGGGGCAATTAATTTTATCACAACAATTATCAACATAAAACCCCCCGCGATCTCCCAATACCAAACTCCCCTGTTCGTATGAGCCGTTTTAATTACCGCCGTACTTCTACTACTGTCCCTTCCGGTTCTTGCTGCAGGAATTACAATACTCCTCACCGACCGAAATCTTAATACTACGTTCTTTGACCCAGCAGGAGGAGGTGACCCCATTCTTTACCAACACCTATTCTGATTCTTTGGTCACCCTGAAGTTTATATCCTCATTCTGCCAGGATTTGGCATAATCTCTCACATCGTGGCCTACTACTCTGGTAAAAAGGAACCATTCGGCTACATAGGAATGGTTTGAGCGATGATAGCGATCGGCCTTCTTGGCTTTATCGTTTGAGCCCACCATATGTTTACAGTAGGAATAGATGTGGACACACGAGCATATTTTACATCCGCTACAATAATTATTGCAATCCCCACAGGCGTAAAAGTATTTAGCTGACTAGCCACCCTACATGGAGGTGCAATCAAATGAGAGACTCCTTTACTATGAGCCCTAGGGTTTATCTTCCTCTTTACAGTAGGAGGCTTAACAGGAATTATTCTAGCTAATTCGTCTCTTGACATCGTCCTTCATGATACATACTATGTAGTAGCCCACTTCCACTATGTCCTGTCAATAGGCGCAGTGTTTGCAATTATAGGTGCCTTTGTACATTGATTCCCCCTATTATCGGGCTACACTCTTCACAGCACTTGAACTAAAATTCATTTTACAGTAATATTCGTGGGAGTAAACCTAACCTTTTTCCCACAACACTTCCTAGGACTAGCAGGCATGCCCCGTCGATATTCAGACTACCCCGACGCCTACACTCTATGAAATACTGTCTCATCAATTGGCTCCCTTATTTCCCTAGTGGCCGTAATTATATTCCTATTTATCCTCTGAGAAGCATTCGCTGCTAAACGTGAGGTCCTATCCGTCGAACTAGCCTCTACCAATGTAGAATGACTACACGGCTGCCCTCCCCCTTACCACACATTCGAAGAGCCTGCATTCGTTCAAATCCCATCAAACCACTCGAGAAAGGGAGGAATTGAACCCCCGTAGGTTGGTTTCAAGCCAACCGCATAACCGCTCTGCCACTTTCTTCATAAGATTCTAGTGAAAACATAACATTTCCCTGTCGAGGCAAAGTTGTGGGTGAAAATCCCACGTATCTTACACCCCAATTAATGGCACATCCCTCTCAATTAGGACTTCAAGATGCAGCTTCCCCCGTGATAGAAGAGCTTCTTCACTTCCATGATCATGCTCTAATAATCCTCCTATTAATCAGCACCCTCGTACTTTATATTATTGTAGCCATAGTATCAACTAAACTAACTAATAAATATATCTTAGACTCACAAGAAATCGAAACTATTTGGACAGTTCTCCCCGCCATTATCCTCATTCTAATCGCCCTTCCCTCCCTACGAATTCTGTATCTAATAGACGAAATCAACGATCCCCACCTAACAATTAAAGCTATAGGGCATCAATGGTACTGAAGCTACGAATATACAGACTATGAAGACCTAGGATTTGACTCTTACATGGTCCCAACACAAGACCTGACTCCAGGCCAATTCCGACTCCTAGAAACAGATCACCGAATAGTAGTCCCTGTTGAATCACCTCTACGAATTTTAGTTTCCGCAGAAGACGTACTTCACTCATGAGCAGTCCCTTCCCTAGGAGTTAAAATAGACGCAGTCCCTGGTCGATTAAATCAAACAGCCTTTATTGCATCCCGCCCAGGAGTTTTCTACGGACAATGCTCGGAAATTTGCGGAGCTAATCATAGTTTCATACCCATTGTAGTTGAAGCCGTCCCACTAGAACACTTCGAAAACTGATCTACTCTAATACTTGAAGACGCCTCACTAAGAAGCTAAACAGGGCAACAGCGTTAGCCTTTTAAGCTAAAAATGGTGACTCCCGACCACCCTTGGTGACATGCCCCAGCTCAACCCTGCCCCATGATTTGCCATCCTAGTTTTTTCATGACTAGTCTTCCTCACTATTTTACCTCCTAAAATCTTAGCCCACTCCTTTCCTAACGAGCCAACAACCCAAAGTGCCGAAAAACCCAAAACAGAATCCTGAACCTGACCATGACTCTAAGCTTCTTCGATCAATTCTCAAGCCCCATCTTCCTAGGCATCCCCCTGATAGCTCTAGCCCTAACTCTTCCCTGAACTCTCTTCCCTACTCCCTCTTCCCGTTGACTAAGCAACCGCCTACTAACACTTCAAAACTGGTTTATTGGGCGGTTCACCAACCAACTTTTCTTACCACTAGGAACCCCAGGTCACAAATGAGCCCTCGTTCTAGCCTCCCTAATGCTATTCCTCATCACACTTAATATGCTCGGACTACTTCCTTACACCTTCACCCCCACTACCCAACTGTCTCTAAACATGGCCTTTGCAGTTCCACTATGACTAGCTACAGTAATTATTGGAATACGAAATCAACCAACCATCGCCCTTGGCCACCTCCTTCCAGAAGGCACTCCCACCCCTCTTATCCCCGTGCTAATTATTATTGAAACCATTAGCTTATTTATCCGACCAATTGCGTTAGGAGTCCGACTAACAGCCAACCTCACCGCAGGACATCTTTTAATCCAACTGATCGCCACCGCCGCTTTCGTTCTCCTCCCTTTAATACCCACAGTGGCCCTTCTCACAACAACCCTTCTATTCCTACTTACACTCTTAGAAGTAGCTGTTGCAATAATCCAAGCCTATGTTTTCGTCCTCCTATTAAGTCTGTACCTACAAGAAAACGTATAATGGCCCATCAAGCTCATGCATACCACATAGTTGACCCAAGTCCCTGACCTCTAACAGGTGCAGTTGCCGCCCTACTAATAACCTCCGGCCTCGCAATTTGATTCCACTTCAATTCTACTATCCTTATAACACTAGGTCTAGCCCTTCTTCTACTGACAATATACCAATGATGACGAGACATCATCCGAGAAGGAACATTCCTAGGACACCACACCCCACCAGTACAAAAAGGCCTCCGATACGGCATAATTCTTTTTATTACCTCCGAGGTATTCTTTTTCCTAGGCTTCTTTTGGGCTTTCTACCACTCAAGTCTCGCCCCAACTCCTGAACTAGGCGGCTGCTGACCCCCAACAGGCATTACAACCTTGGATCCCTTTGAAGTTCCCTTACTCAATACAGCAGTTCTTCTAGCCTCCGGGGTTACAGTTACCTGGGCCCACCACAGCCTTATAGAAGGGGAACGCAAACAAGCAATTCAATCTCTTTTCCTGACAATCCTTTTAGGCTTCTACTTCACCTTCCTCCAAGCAATAGAATACTATGAAGCCCCTTTTACAATTGCAGACGGAGTGTATGGATCCACTTTCTTCGTAGCCACTGGCTTCCACGGACTACACGTAATCATTGGATCAACATTCCTGGCAGTTTGCCTTTTACGACAAATCCGGTACCATTTTACATCCGAGCACCACTTCGGGTTCGAAGCAGCCGCCTGATACTGACATTTCGTAGACGTAGTATGACTCTTCCTTTATATCTCTATCTATTGATGAGGCTCATAATCTTTCTAGTACTAACGCTAGTATAAGTGACTTCCAATTACAAGGTCTTGGTTAAAATCCAAGGAAAGATAATGAACTTAACCATAACAATTATTTTAATCGCCATTATTCTATCATTAGTACTAGCCATTGTCTCTTTCTGGCTCCCTTTAATTACCCCCGATCATGAAAAACTATCGCCCTACGAATGCGGATTTGACCCCCTCGGCTCAGCACGACTACCTTTCTCCCTCCGATTCTTCCTTATTGCTATCTTATTTCTTCTCTTTGACCTAGAAATTGCCCTTCTTCTTCCCCTCCCATGAGGGGACCAATTAACGGACCCCACAACTACATTTCTCTGAGCTTCTACTGTTCTAATCCTTCTCACCATCGGCTTAATCTATGAGTGACTCCAAGGAGGCTTAGAGTGAGCCGAATAGGTTATTAGTTTAAGAAAAACATTTGATTTCGGCTCAAAAACTTGTGGTTAAACTCCACAATCAACCTAATGACCCCCGCCCATTTCACACTCTCCTCGGCATTCATGCTAGGTCTAACAGGCCTGACACTCCACCGAACCCACCTTCTATCCGCGTTACTCTGCTTAGAAGGAATAATACTCACCCTATTCATTGCCCTTTCCCTATGATCCCTTCAACTAAACTCTACGAGCTTTTCTACCACCCCTCTCCTTCTTCTAGCCTTCTCAGCTTGTGAAGCAAGTGCAGGTCTTGCTCTCTTAGTAGCAACTGCCCGAACACACGGATCCGACCGAATACAAAACCTGAACCTCCTGCAATGCTAAAAATCCTCATCCCTACCATCATATTAATCCCAACCATTTGAATAGCCCCCCGAAAATGGCTATGACCTTTTTCCCTGCTCCACTCCCTAATTATTGCTTTAGTGAGCCTAACCTGACTCAAAAACTCCTCAGAAACAGGCTGACTATTCCTTAACCCCCACATAGCAACAGACCCTCTCTCCACCCCCCTCCTCGTCCTTACCTGCTGGCTACTCCCCCTTATAATCCTTGCCAGCCAAAATCACATACTTACAGAACCCATTAACCGCCAACGCACATACATTTCTCTTCTAACCTCCCTACAGTTCTTTCTTATCCTCGCCTTCGGAGCCACAGAAGTAATCATATTTTATGTCATATTTGAAGCCACCCTGATCCCAACACTCTTTCTCATCACCCGTTGAGGGAACCAAACAGAACGTCTTAATGCAGGGACATACTTTTTATTTTATACCCTTGCAGGCTCCCTCCCCCTATTAGTAGCACTACTCCTACTACAAAATACAACAGGAACCCTTTCTCTACTGACCCTTCAATATACAAACCCCCTAGAACTCACAACCTACGCCACTAAACTCTGATGGGCCGGATGCATCATTGCCTTTCTCGTAAAAATACCCCTCTATGGCGTACATTTATGACTCCCCAAAGCACATGTAGAAGCCCCAATTGCAGGATCAATAATCCTAGCCGCGGTCCTCTTAAAACTAGGAGGTTACGGCATAATACGCATCCTAATTATCCTAGACCCGCTGACCAAAGAACTAAGCTACCCCTTCATTATTCTCGCCCTATGAGGTATTATCATGACCGGCTCAATCTGCCTGCGACAAACAGACTTAAAGTCTCTAATCGCCTACTCCTCAGTTAGCCACATAGGCCTAGTTGTAGGAGGCATCTTAATCCAAACACCCTGGGGATTTACAGGAGCACTCATTCTTATAATCGCCCACGGTCTCACATCCTCCGCCCTTTTCTGCCTAGCTAACACTAACTACGAACGCACTCATAGTCGAACAATAATCCTTGCACGAGGCCTACAAATGGCTCTTCCCCTTATAACTGCCTGATGGTTCATTGCTAGCCTTGCCAACCTGGCACTACCCCCGCTCCCCAACCTGATAGGAGAACTAATGATTATTGTTTCATTACTAAACTGATCATGATGAACACTAGCCCTTACTGGCGCAGGTACTCTAATTACCGCGGGGTACTCCCTTTACATATTCTTAATAACTCAGCGAGGCCCAACCCCCGCTCACATCATCTCCCTAGAACCTTCCCACTCCCGAGAACATCTTCTAATAACTCTCCACCTTCTGCCCCTTCTCCTACTGATTACAAAACCAGAACTAATCTGAGGCTGAACTGCTTGTAGGTATAGTTTAATTAAAATTTTAGATTGTGATTCTAAAGATAAAGGTTAAACCCCTTTTACCCACCGAGAGAGGCCAGTAGCAACGGAAACTGCTAATTTTCGTCACCTTGGTTAGACCCCAGGGCTCACTCGCAAGCTTTTAAAGGATAACAGCTCATCCGTTGGTCTTAGGCACCAAAAACTCTTGGTGCAAATCCAAGTAAAAGCTATGCATCCCACCCCCCTTATTATAACCTCCAGCCTAATCATCACCCTCGCGATCCTCGCCTATCCCGTTCTTACCTCCCTCACCCCTAACCCCTTAAACCAAAACTGAGCACTATCACAGGTTAAAACAGCAGTTAAGCTGGCTTTCTTCACAAGCCTCCTCCCTCTCTCATTATTCCTTAACGAAGGCACAGAGATAGTAGTTACCAATTGAAATTGAATAAATAACCTAATATTTGACATTAATATCAGCTTCAAATTTGATTTCTACTCTATTATTTTCACCCCCATTGCCCTATATGTAACTTGGTCAATTCTAGAGTTTGCAGCATGATATATGCACTCAGACCCAAACATAAACCGATTTTTCAAGTACCTACTAATCTTCCTAATTGCTATAATCGTCCTAATTACAGCCAACAACTTGTTCCAACTTTTTATTGGGTGAGAAGGCGTAGGGATCATGTCATTCCTCCTCATCGGCTGGTGATGAGGACGAACAGATGCAAACACCGCCGCCCTTCAAGCCGTATTGTATAACCGCATCGGAGACATCGGCTTAATCTTCTCCATAGCATGACTTGCTATAAACACTAATTCATGAGAAATTCAACAAATATTTGCCACAACCAAAGACATAACCCTCACCCCACCACTAATCGGGCTAATCATCGCCGCAACCGGGAAATCCGCCCAATTCGGACTTCATCCATGACTCCCCTCCGCTATAGAAGGTCCTACCCCTGTCTCCGCCCTACTTCACTCCAGCACTATGGTTGTTGCCGGAATCTTCCTCCTAATCCGCATAAGCCCCCTTATAGAGAATAATCAAACTGCTCTAACCACCTGTCTATGTCTTGGAGCCCTAACCACGCTTTTTACCGCCATCTGCGCTCTCACCCAAAACGACATCAAAAAAATTGTTGCATTCTCCACATCCAGCCAGCTCGGACTAATAATAGTAACCATTGGACTCAACCAACCACAACTAGCATTTTTACACATCTGCACCCACGCATTCTTCAAAGCTATATTATTCCTATGCTCCGGCTCTATTATTCATAGCCTAAACGATGAGCAAGACATCCGAAAAATGGGAGGAATACATCACCTAACCCCATTTACTTCCTCCTGCCTTACTATTGGAAGCCTCGCCCTAACAGGCACTCCTTTCCTAGCAGGATTTTTCTCCAAAGACGCCATCATTGAAGCCCTCAACACCTCATACCTAAACGCCTGAGCCCTAACCCTTACCCTACTAGCAACGTCCTTTACAGCAGCCTACAGCCTCCGAGTTATCTTCTTTGTATCTATAAAACACCCTCGATTCAATGCACTTCCCCCAATCAATGAAAATAACCCAACACTCATTAACCCCTTGAAACGCCTTGCCTGAGGCAGCATCATTGCAGGACTAGTACTAACCTCAAACATCTCACCCTTAAAAACACCCGTCATGTCAATACCTCCTCTACTTAAACTAGCGGCCCTTACCGTCACAATTCTAGGCCTACTCACCGCCCTTGAACTCGCTACGCTCACGAACAAACAGTTTAAACCCACCCCTAAACTCATAACCCACCATTTCTCCAATATACTAGGCTTCTTCCCTTCAATTATACATCGTTTCACTCCGAAACTAAACCTTGCACTAGGCCAAACCATCGCCAGCCAAACTATCGACCTCACGTGACTAGAAAAAACAGGACCAAAAGCTATTACCCAAATCAACACTCCTTTAATCACCACAACAAGTAATGCGCAGCGCGGCATTATCAAAATCTACTTATCCCTATTCCTTCTCACCCTAACCTTAACAATCTTACTACTTACAATCTAACCGCCCGCAGAGCTCCTCGACTTAACCCCCGAGTTAACTCTAACACAACAAACAAAGTGAGAAGAAGGACCCAAGCACTAATAACTAACATCACTCCACCAAAAGAGTATATTAAAGCAACTCCTCCAACATCCCCACAGATAACAGAAAACTCACCAAGTTCATTCACCACCACCCACGAAGACTCATACCACCCTCCTCAAAACATCGTAGAAATTGCAACCACCGCTCCTAGATACACAATCCCCGAAAAAGCAACAGACCGACTCCCAAGACTCTCAGGAAACGGCTCCGCAGCCAGAGCCGCGGAATAAGCAAAGACAACCAACATACCCCCTAAATAAATCAAAAACAAAATCAAAGACAAAAAAGATCCCCCATAAGACACCAATACCCCACACCCCAACCCAGCTACTAGAACTAATCCTAGAGCTGCAAAGTATGGAGAAGGATTAGAAGCAACCGCCACTAAACCTAAAACGAGCCCAAATAAAGCTAAAGACATAATATAAGTCATAGTTCCTACCGGGATTTTAACCCAGACTTTCGGCTTGAAAAACCACCGTTATTACTTAACTATAGGAACCCTTAATGGCAAGCCTCCGCAAAACTCATCCACTACTAAAAATCGCAAACGACATAGTAGTCGACCTCCCAACCCCATCTAACATCTCCGCCTGATGAAACTTTGGTTCCTTACTTGGACTATGTCTTATTGCCCAAATCCTCACAGGCCTATTTCTCGCCATACACTACACGTCAGACATTTCCACAGCCTTCTCATCCGTTGCCCACATCTGCCGAGATGTAAACTATGGATGACTAATTCGCAACCTCCACGCCAACGGCGCCTCTTTCTTCTTTATCTGTATTTACCTGCACATTGGACGAGGACTGTACTACGGCTCCTACCTAAACAAAGAGACCTGAAACGTTGGAGTCGTACTACTTCTTCTAGTTATAGCAACAGCTTTCGTAGGCTATGTCCTACCCTGGGGCCAAATATCCTTCTGAGGCGCAACCGTAATCACCAACCTCCTATCCGCCGTCCCATATGTTGGAAACTCCTTGGTTCAATGAATTTGAGGGGGTTTTTCAGTAGACCACGCCACATTAACCCGATTCTTCGCATTCCACTTCTTACTACCCTTTATTGTAGCAGCCGCAACATTTGTGCATCTAATCTTCCTGCACGAAACCGGCTCCAACAACCCCATTGGACTTAACTCAAACACAGACAAAATCTCATTCCATCCCTACTTCTCCTACAAAGACCTGGTAGGCTTTGCAGTACTCCTCACAGCTCTAACAGCTCTAGCGTTATTCTCCCCCAACCTTCTAGGAGACCCTGACAATTTTACACCCGCAAATCCCTTAGTGACCCCAGCCCACATTAAACCCGAATGATACTTCCTATTCGCGTACGCTATCCTGCGCTCAATCCCAAACAAACTTGGAGGAGTCCTAGCCTTACTGGCTTCAATTCTTATCTTAATACTAGTCCCTCTTCTCCACACATCAAAGCAACGAGGCCTAACATTTCGGCCACTAACCCAAGCTCTTTTCTGAACACTCATCGCCAACGTAATAATCCTCACTTGAATTGGAGGCATGCCAGTCGAAGACCCTTACATTATCATTGGCCAAGTAGCCTCCGTATTATACTTCACCCTATTCCTTGTCGTCATACCAATCACAGGATGACTGGAAAACAAAGCACTCGCGTGATTCTGCTAAAGTAGCTCAGGCTTCAGAGCGCCGGTCTTGTAAGCCGGACGTCGAGGGTTAAATTCCCTCCTTTTGCTCAGAAAAAGAGGATTTTAACCTCCACCGCAAACTCCCAAAGCTTGAATTCTGCTTAAACTATTTTCTGTATATATTTACTATGTATTAACACCATGGGTTTATTTTAACCATGATGATCTAGGGACATATATGTATTATCAACATAAAATGGCACTCAACCCTCATATATCACTTATAACACTAAGGGTTACATAAACAAGAAGTGGTAAGGGTAAGCACAAAGCCATAATAGATTAATCCACACATATTTCTCGAATTAGACATTGTCAAATAAGTATCCATGGAAACTTTTTGATCTACCATATTATTGGTTAGTCTCGATATACCAGGACTCAACATCTCGTCAGCCCGACAAATCTTAATGTAGTAAGAGACCACCATCAGTTGATTCCTAAATGCATACGGTTCTTGAAGTGGCCAAATGTATTGTGGGGGTTTCACCTCGTGAATTATTCCTGGCATTTGGTTCCTACTTCAGGGCCATTCATTGCTTAATTCCACATACTTTCATCGACGCTTGCATAAGTTAATGGTGTTAATACATAAGCGGGAGCTCCCCCCATGCCGGGCGTTCTTTCCAGCGTGTCAGGGGTTTTTTATTTTTTTTGGCTCTTGACCTGGCATCTCAGAGTGCATACTACCAACCGATAAATAAGAGTTACTATTGGTTACCTCGCTTGGAAGATTAATAGTTAATGTTGGAAAGACAATACGCAAGAATTACATTAATCTATATCAAGGACATAAAGTATGACAACTCATCTAAATATTAAATACTACCCCCGGAGGTTCACTCGCGGTAAACCCCCCTACCCCCCTTTACTCCTGGGATCTCTATCATTCCTGAAAACCCCCCGCAAACAGGAAGACCCCGAGTAAAGATTTTTTCCAAATTCAAAGTGTGTTTATACAATATTTAAATTATAATCAT